TCACTGACCAGATCTGGAATCCCTAAGATCATTCCTTCTTTTCATCGAAAGGTGATAAGAGGGTCAGATCGAGAAAGGGCCGATAGGATAACGAAGCTTTATATGTCTTGGTTTACTGTTGGAAGATTGGTTAAGTTGGCCAAAAGGCCTTCTAAGTCCTTATTCCGCAGTATTACGCAAGACGCTGATTTCGTGTCCATTCAGGTGTACGCTGAGCAGTTCCGGATGTTGTTGCCGGTTCTGATTGAGCGTTACATTCCGTGGGTCTGGACAGTCCCTGTTTTCCAGGGATTGTCTTGGCGGCCAACGTGAAAATCATTACCTAACATGGTCAATACACGCTGAAAGGCGTCGTTCTTGACATCTTGGAAATATGAGGTTGCTGCTTACGCACAATCTCTATTTTACGAGATACAACATGGAGGTATATTTTCCTCGTGTGTTCTATTTGAACCGTGGATTAGATATCCATTGGATCATTTAGATCACCCTGAGATGTATTTCAACATCAATCGTGAGCACTTCAATAAGATCCGCTTAGGTGGCCCTTTTTGGGAATCTATGCCGGAACTTTTTGGGAAGCTACCGACTGGTGAAGAGATATATCGAGGTAGGCTCGCCTCAGCCATCGTGGGAGGTGGTAAGAGACGCTTGTTTGTCATAGGAAACTATGTGAAACAGTGTCTCTTAAAACCGTATCATGATTGGGCTATGACCGTTTTACGGTGTATACCTAATGATGGTACATTCGACCAGGCTGCTCCGTTGAAGTACGTGAGAGGTGGTAAAGATGTGTCTAGTTACGACTTATCGTCGGCAACTGACCGTTTTCCATCGATCATGTTCTTTCATACGATGGCAGATATGTTCGGAGAGGAGATTGCCTCAGCGACTGTTGTAGCGGGGTTATCGTCTTCGCGGTTTGATATCAAACCGCCGTTGATGAAAGGCCACTACCAACATGTAAAGTTCGCTGTGGGACAACCCCTCGGTTACTACCTCTCATGGAGCCTCTTTTCCCTGGCACACCACAAAGTGGTGTGGTGGGCTGCATTGCGGGCTTACCCGCGACAGGACTCCACATTTTCGCGCTATGCTATCTTGGGTGACGATGTTGTCATCGCAGATAGTAGAGTAGCAAGGGAGTACCACCTAATCCTCAAGGGTTTGAAAGTAGAGATTTCAGCTAAGAAATCTTTACTTTCTGCCCGAGGTGGATTAGAGTTCGCCAAGAAGTTCATGTGTTGGGGAGCGGGGAAGGACCTGTCACCAGTGTCCTTACCATCCCTAGTCACATTGAACACTTGTAGCGGCATCCGTGTCTTCCAGCAGAAGTATCCCCACGCAAGTGAGGGTCTTCTGTTTAGGTTGTCAGGAGCCGGGTACAAAGTTCTTGGTCGACTCTCATCCCCTTCCTTGAAATCAAGGATGTGGGAGAGGTTGCGTATTTTCCTATCTGCTCCTCTGCACAGTTCCCCATCGGATTTTGAGTGGTGGTTAGGAGGCTATATGCCTCTTAACCCCTACTTGAAAGGTCAACTCTGGTGGTGGCTTGTTGATGCCACTCGTCCAAAGGAACCGCGGGTCCCCGTGGGGAATAAGGATGATGAAGTCAACGAGTTGGAGCTTGAGTTCCTTGAGCGCACTTGTCTAGTCCAATGGGTGGACTTGTGGCTCCGGGCTCTCAAGCAACATACTGTGTTGAGCTCGAATATGGAAACTCCTTTTCAAGACTTTCTCAATCTTCCTGTAGTGGAATCGCAACCATATCGCCGAACCTCGGATCCAACTGTCCAAAGGTTTGGATTGATATGGAAGCTATACACTAAAGTAAGAAGGAGTAAGTCCGTCCCTTTAGCAATAGAGGGAAAGGGAGAGAGTTCTGAAGAGGATGGCAATTAGTTTTAACTCTTTGGGGCGTTTGAGGTTGGTATCTCAAGCGTCACCGTCCGATCTATAGATTTCCCTTGCTTCTAATCCAGAGGCTTACCCTGGCAACTCGCTCAAAAGCAGAATCCAAAAGGAAGGCAGAATGAAACAGAAAGACATAAGGAAGCACTCGACTACTAGGGAGAGTGATTACATACCTTGGCAGAATAGTCATTTCATCCCAAGAACTAGATCAATGGCAGGGAACCCTAGGTTAGCAAAAATGCCAGGACTACTTGCCTAAGCTCTCTCACTTGCTCTATCCAAAGCGTCTATCTCTAGCGAAAACTGTTAACTCTTTCATTTCTACGACCAACCGAGAGTCCCTGTGCTATGGCTCACACCCGGAATAAGGTTTTTTTTTTCTTGATCTGCTTTAGCCGTTTAAAGCCTTGTTGAGCTTTAAAGTACTTATTGCAACTGTAACCGCGGTTACAGAAATAAGAAACTTCTCTTTGACTGAAGCACTTGAACTTCACTTTCCAACTTGTTGGGAGTAGGGGCTTTCACTGGAACTGAAACTCTATCTTCTGTTCAACTCGGCTTCCTTAACTTAAAGACTTTGAGGGTTTGTAGGGCTTTCCACTCGCGCTACCCGAAAGGAACTAGAAGTAACCTTTTCTCTAAGCTAAGCCGCAAAGAAACTGGAACAAAGAAAGAACAAGGATTTCATCCAAGGTGCCAGCACAAGCACAAGAAGAGATTTCTTTCTCTTAGCCGCTAAAAGCTGATTGATCTGTTCTCCACTTGCCACTGTAACCGTAAAGACTCTATCTCAAAAGCTGCCTTCTTTTTTATCATAGAATTCTGCCTAGATCAAAAAATAAGTAATGTAATAAAGTAAGCGGGGGTTTCAATCGCAAACAGAAGACGGATCTCAGACACGCAAGCTACAAGCATGAACAACCGGTTTCGTTTCACCTTATGTAAAAATAAAAGAAGCCCCTTTATTATTATTAGTAAGATAGGGAAAAGCCCTAACAATTTGATTAGTAAAGCGCTAACGAGCAATAAAAGGGAAAGCCCTAAAGGGGGCTCCTCCGCTTACATGCAATGGGGAGCTTCCCCTCTAGTAAGATTCTATCTCTTACTTGGGTTCCAAACCTGGGTCCGCTGTGCCTTATAGTTTTTCTATAAAAAAACTTCTTGCTAATGCAATTTGGGATTCTCATTTTGGTCAACCAGCTGTAGAAGCCTTTACTCGAGGAATTGGTGCTCAATAGAACTGATGCGCTCCATTTATGAATATGAAAAACTTGAGCGAGTGAAGCCGATTGTTGACCATGGGATAAAGGCTCTTAGTCCTTTTATCTCGCGTCATGGGGCATTAACCTTAGCACTTTCCCTATTAGAAGGTTTAGGCTTGCCCCTGCTGCTTTCAGGTTTGACATTAGAAAAAGAAAAGGAAAGGTTTAGATTCCTCCATTTGTGAACATGAAGAGCCGATTTGCTTATTATATTAAGATTTGGGTAAGCCGCTGTGGGGACTCTGACCTCTATAGAAGCCCCTTTTCCGCCGAGAGAAGACAATGCGCAAGAATGAATATATGCAATATATGCAGTGGGCAAACCAGAGGCAGGGCTCTTTCATAAGATTGATTGGCCTGGCGAATGAACGCAGGAATGCCTTAGTCTAAAGCAGGAATGATAGCAGAAATGAGAGCAGCAGCTACTAAGCTGGACCTCGTTTGGCTAATCCCGGAAGGACAAGGAGAGGACCGAGAGGTTGAATCCATAGTAAATAAGATGGCATAGACATAGAATGGGATTGATGGACAAATGCCAAATGCCACATAAGAAGCTGTTATTGACCTGCCAGCCAAATACCTTCGTCACCTGATGACCTTCCTGCTTTACTTTGTCGGCGGGTGGTAGCATGTCCTTTAGCAAGGCTAGGCACCTTCCTTATCCAACAAGCAGGAACCATCCGATCTTTTTGGCAGAAATCCCCGAATCGCGAGTCTGGGGCATATACTATTTCTTTATCCCCTAGAGAATCCGACAAGAAAGAAGAAAAAATCAAGTACATATGGGCAAGATAAATATTCCATTTCTAATAGAATGCCATCAGTAGCAAAAGCTAAGGAGGATTGATGGCATGAATCAGCTGCTATTGAATGCAGGCCAAGCCAATAGGATAAGAAGAACAGGCAATATTCTTTTCGGGCTAAGGGAAGGAGGGCAGCCTTTCTACTGTGAAAGCGATTCCTTTGTGGGACTTGGATTAGCGGCATATCCGCTCTTTTCAAAAAGCAAATGGACAAAGGAAGTCAAATGTCACGCTTTCAATTGGAATTAGGAGCAGTCCCAATGCCCTAGGCTCTTCTCTTGTGAACGAATCTCCTGCTATTTATAATAGGAAGGAGGACTCTGATGCCACATCTTCACTTGCCTTCAAGCGGAAAGCATCCATTTCTTTGACATCGAATCTGATCCCGGCTCGAGAAGGCACATCTGTGGGCATTAAAAGGACGAGGGGGTCTCTGGCCATTGAAAACCATTTATCCCTTATAGCCTTTGAAAGCTGTACAATGAGAATTCTGTATATGTATATAAAAGGAAGAGTTTCGATGCCATCCTCATTTTCGATAGCATCCGAGTCTCATTGATCCAATCGAAAAGGCATAAGTCCCACATCGGATGATGGTCCATCTGCAGCCTCTTCTAATCCGAAAGTGCAACATCTGAGAACAACCTATGAATGCGCAGCAGATTCTCCAACAGTAACACAGGGGGATGCCGCGCCATAAAGCAAGGTAATTTTTGGCAGGCACGCAGAGAAGGCAAGGTAATTTATTGGAGGAGCACTAAGCCCTTATAGAGATGAATGTGCTAGCAAGGAAGCTAGCCTCATGTGCGTGGGTCTATCTTAACTAGGGAAGGAAGGCAAGTCGCAAGGCATTAACAAAGGCAAGCAGGAAAGGCGGAAGGGGCTAGCGTCTTTATTGCTTACTTTGTATATTCATGCCTATTCTTCTATCTCAAATAGGGAAATGGCATAGAATATGCCTCTATAGTAGCCTGCCTTGACACCTGCTGTTCTTACTGTCTTGACAACCTTTCCTATGAACGCTAGGCACCTTGGGCCAGTTAAGAGAGACATTTTTAAAGCATGTAAGCAGGGAATTTTGCGCTTAGCCAATATGCAGAAGAGCGGCATTAGCGCTCTTTTCAGGAATAGAATCAGAAGCAGCTGTTACAGAATCCCTTTTGATGATTGATGCCAAAAAGACGGCCTTTCCTGAAAGTGTCACCATTTCAATTGGCATTATAGGCTTCCTGAAGCAAGGGACTGATTGCCCATTTCCATTTCCACTAGGGCAAGCTGCAAGGAAGAATGCGCAGTTAGGGGAATATCCGGTCTCTTCCAATTCCTTCTCGAGGTCTTCCTTTTTCTCTACTCTAATGGTAGTGCGCATCTCAAACTATGAGGGGCCTTTGAAGCCCGCACCACAAACTGCTACAGCCATGGGCTGGTAGTATGAATTGTTCCGAACTGCATAAAAGCGTATGTCTTATATAGGAAGAACCTCCCAATAGCTCTCCTAGCCGCTGCATGCAACCTCTGCGAAAATACTGATTTCACCGAGGGTTGTACTACTGTTTTCTTCAAAGGGGTTAAAAAAGAGACTCAACTTCTTTTTCTCGTAGCGCCTGATGCAGAGGGACCGCTCTGCAAAGATTCCCCAATACCCAAAATCCTCCGTACGGCAGCCCCGCCCTCTCTAGGCTAGGCTCTTCTGTTACATCAACTAGATCCACTCCCATCGATAAAAAATGACTTTTTTTTTTGAGACATAGACATAGACTGCAGCTTCAGCATTGTTTTCTCTTCGAAAAAGAAGTGCACTTACTTTGCATGGAAGGAAGGCCTGAAAAGGACTAACAAGTTGCCCAAACCCCCGTATTTTTCATTGAAAAGGTTCCATATCACCGGGATTTTTGATTGAAAAGGTACTCACCCTTTCCATATAAGTGGGAAGGTCTAAAATAGACGAACAAACAAGTCGCCTAATTCCCGTGTTTTTTGATTGAAAAAGGCTCCTTGTTCCGTGTTTGGTTGGTAGTCATAAGACATATCCTTCCAGCTTGACTCCGTTCACTCGTTCAGTCCTTCCTGTGGAAGTAAGTCCTTTCCTTCTTTGCTTCTATCAGAATATGATCCGAGTATGTCCTGATTGAGAGATATAATAAATAGAATAAGAATAATATAACACGGAAGGAAGGGGACCTACCTACTAGTATAAGTAGGATGCCCTTTAGGACGCTACCTTCGCTAAAGCTAACTTTCAAAAAGAGTAAGGATTTAAGAGAGGGACTTGAAGGCAAGTATGGGGGTCGATATACTATAATTTTTTAGCGAACCAGCTTATCTTCCTTGACTTCGGTCAAGTGACTTAAAATCTCTTCCTTTTCGGACACGGAATTTCTCTTTCCGGCCTGGTATATTTATATAAATCATAGCTAACCCCGAAGGGTAACTTACTAAACAATTCAGCTTTGATAGCTTCCATTTTCATAGTCATTTGAGTCGCGAAGCCTCCAACCGAAGGAGCTAGCTAACAAAAATAGCAGTGCATGCCCAGCGGAAATCAAAAAATCCTTGCAAAAAGGAAGAGCGGGTGGTCAAGATATGAAAGGCAAAGGTCAGAAGAAATAGGGAGTGGTTGCTAAGCTTCATGGGGAGATCGGGTAGCAAATAGTAGGAAGCCAGCAGAAGGACTCGATGAACTAAAGTAAAGACGACCGGCTTTGGTTGCTTCCCTGTTGACTCGTCTTCAATTGGACCAAAAGCCATAGTGTTTTGGCGGGGAGACAGGTTCAAATACTTCCATTTCATTTCTTAATCCTGTACGCAAGCAAATAGTAGTTCCCCACTTTCATTTTAGAATGAGACGGGGTGAACGTTCCTTACATTTAGAGGCAAATGGAAATTGAACCAGATTATAAGAGCCAGCTTGGCTTTTACATATATATACGAAAATATGGGATTCACACTTTAACTTTATCCTGTCGGTGGGCCAGTTGGTCCCACCTTGATAGGGATTCGGCAGGGGACATACGTATTTGTTTGTATCACCACAAAATGCACCTAGCTCCGCTGCTATCCTCTCCGTACCAGTCTCGCTACTTCTTTCCTCTCTCGTTGGTATAGAGTGGAAATAAAATAAATATAGAAAGTGCCATCCTTCGGAAAGGTCAAAGGGTGAAGAACCGGAAGGGCTTAATATAATAGGGGCGTGAGCCCTTCTCGGAAAAGAGAAAACCACTTATCCGCCCCGGTCTTCGTGTTCAGAATGATATTAAATCTGGGTACGTGGTTCCCGAAGCGGGTAAGTCTCCGAATCAAAGAGGCATGGCTTAGCTCCTTAGGGGTTCGCCCGCTTGTCAGGGCCCTGTTTGTTCTCTGACTCTGATCCTTTATCATAAGATGAGAGCACGGGAAGTCCCTACTAACTAGTCCCAAAAGCAAGAGTTTTAGGTCCAAGATTGGGAAGCGGAACGCTCGTGATCTTGAGATTTATCCCTTGCCTAGTTTTTGTCTTCAAGAAAAGACTCAACTAAAGTAGTTCGTCCTCAACCGGATGGCACTTCTTCGCTTGTGGTTCACCACTCTAATAAGACATCGGCACCCGCCATTTTAGCAACGGCTTCCTTCTCATAGCCTCATTCGGATTCTTCGCAGTCTTTGGAATAGCCTTCCGGTGTGGAAATCTGACCATGCGTCGGAAACTGAAAGGTCTAGCTCAGCAGTATTTGAGGAGTACATCTTACGCCTACACATTTTAGAATATCTTCTCCTGGTCGTAAAAGATCCAGAAAGGAGAATGTCCTGAGGAGCCCTTGGAAGGAGCGAGCTTAGCCGGTTGCCTCCCCCGCTCTGGGAGATTGGGGCTCTCCCCGAAAATCATCCTGCGCAGGAGATGACGTTTCAAAATTCCCGTGGTTAGAGGTTCCTTCCCCTGCGGTCATCATAGTGTCTGGGTTTCCGGAATTTATTATCGCAAGAAGAATCAATCTCACTGCCCTTATAAAAAATCCTAATAAGTCACTTTATACTACTCTTTATTTCGTGCTTTCCCCGAGTGGGGCACACCAATAGGGCTTCTTATTTTTTTGCTGCAAAGTCCCTTGACACCTTTCTTAGTGAGTACTTAAGTCGTACTCGTAGATCGTAGTTCGATCGAATATAAGATGCACACTCCTATAATTTATTTATCTTCCCCAATTCAGAGTACAAATAGACCAAAGACCAGGCTTGAAGAAGCTGCTTTGATAGAACCAGGGACAATCTATCTATTAACTGGTAAAGGTACCCCCCAATAGGAAACCAATGAGAAAGAATCACCCATAAAAGATGTGGAAGTAGGGATTCCAGCGAAAAAGGGACTAAGTGGAGAAGTAACTAGGAGAATCAAGCAAGAAAGAAAGGAAGAGATTAGGGCTTTCTTTAACGAAGGGTAAGCTGAAACTATGAGTGTAGTTGTAGTCACCAATTATGAAAGAGGAAAACCACTACTTTGTGCTATCAATTGAGTGTTCAAAAAGAACATATCAAATGTATGTTTTTTGCCATACTTGGGCAAAGCCATCGAGACTATATCCATCACCAAGAAGAAGCGAAGCCAGAATGTCAGTAGGAGAACCCTGGGTTAAGTAATCGTGGCGTGGTAGAATGTCTGCATAGCCTGGTTCCTTCTAAGACTAAGTTATCCCCTAGCGCACCCTTTTCAATCTTATTAGGCACACAGGCAGCCCGTTGCAAGGAAGGAAAGAGGGGGAGACAAAGGAGAAAATCTCTGTGCAAAAGCTTTAGCTCTTGCTTCTCTTCCACCTACCCGGATCATTTGTCCTCACCATCCATCTTCTCCCTTCCCCGCCGACCTTGATCAGATGTTTATGTTTGAAAATCGGTTGGTTATGGTTGGAGAATCATTCCTTTGCTTCTTTTTCCGCCCGAAACGCAACGTCCGAATCGGGAGAAAGAAGAGCTTTTGGTTAGGAAGTTCTTAATGGGATTGATTACCTTCCCCGCCCACCGTCCTGCCTCATTTCGGCATAGCTGTACACAAACTGAACAACATTACGGAAGGGTACAGTCGCAGGCTCGCTTAAGGCGGATCTTCCGTGCTGAATATCAACACAATTTTCACCCAGATCTAGACCCGTCCGAGAAAGGATAGCAGGAGATAGAGCTGATCCCTTCTATCAGTAAAGCACATCGCTCGTACAAGTCAAGCTTCGCTGACGCCCCACCCGCCTTTTCTATATAGCCGCATAACCATAAAAGTTTTCTCTAATGCCATACCAAACCAAGACCTTTCCTACAAGGAAAGCAAGAACCCGCGGCTTCCCTTTTTGAATGCCTCCCTTTCCTTTGCTTCTTTATCTATCCAAGCATTGAGTGATCCAAGAATCTCTCCTTGAAGCTCCTCGAATTCTTACTCAAGGCTCCCTCCTTCCTCATAGAGACCTGTCTCTATACTATAGGAGGAATGATGTCTATTCTCTTTCTCTTCTTCTGCTTGGGACCCCTTCCAGTCCTACATCGAAGAAAGGAAAGGAGCGACTCGCCAGACTCGAACTGGCACATAGAAAAATCCGACCGAGATTTTCCTATCTTCTGTCTCTTCCGTCATGAGGAGTCGCTTTGGTTACGCAGTTCGGTTAGCCCTACATCTGCGGGACGAAAGGCGACAAAAACTTAATTTGATATCAGCCCTTACCATCCAATCCAAGTACGTCATCCTTCCCTGAAATGGAACTTTCATGCTGGAGAAAGAACTATCCATCTTCTTTTTTTTTAAGATGGAGCTCTCCCCTTTCTAGGGCCTTTAGAATTCGTTTCCAGCTCTGTGTGAGAGTAAGATTTTGTCTCAAGATTTTATTGATTGCTTTGGCACCGATAGGTTGTTCCCGGGTATCCGGGGTAAAGGCGATCCGACGCCATTGATTGCGACAATCAAAAATGGACTGATCACTAAAACCTTCGGCACATCTCAACAACTTGGAGGTATGGCTGAGTGGCTTAAGGCATTGGTTTGCTAAATCGACATACAATCTTTCTTGTATCATGGGTTCGAATCCCATTTCCTCCGGCACGGAAGTGGAACGGGCGGGCGAAATTACGTGAGAGAAAGAACCTCTTGGTGGAGTCCCCCGGAGGACAGAATAGCACTACTTAGTTACTAGGAGCGGAGAGCCCGTTGCGCGTTGTTTTTGTTTGACCGACCCATCTTCTTTCTATAAGCAAGCTCCCTCCGGCCGTCCAGTCCCTGGGCGGCTCTCGGTTCTTGAGCATGTTGGGAGATTAGGCGGCAGTTGAAAGAGCTGCTCGAAAGCTTGACGAACAAGCGAAAAAGCCCTATATATTTTCTTAGTAAAGGGCTTTTCCCTTACTAGTCAAGTGGTAAGGTAGGGCGCTATTCGATGAAGAAAACAGACTTTAGGAAAGTCGTTCAGGTAGCTCAGCTGGTTAGAGCAAAGGACTGAAAATCCTTGTGTCAGTGGTTCGAATCCACTTCTAAACGGGCGAAGGGTCTTTAGACACGTAACCGGGAGCGAGCCGGATTTCAAAATTCAAGTGAAAGAGGAAGCCGTGCAGGAGGCACATTTTCTAAAAAAAGCGGTTGAAACCTCGGATTGGTTCTCGCGTCCCTGTGCCCAAAAGGATGGGCGAGTTCGGTTCAAGTGTTCATCGATCGGGTGGATCTATATGCTCCGGGGGGAGGTGAGACGAGGTGTAGCGCAGTCTGGTTAGCGCATCTGTTTTGGGTACAGAGGGCCATAGGTTCGAATCCTGTCACCTTGATGTGGCGAATACAAAAAAAAATGAATGTCGGAGTTAAGAAAATTCCTCACCTAGTAAAGAAGAAATATCAAACTAAAATGAGATTGATTAAGGGCAGGGCAAGTATTAAAAAATAGAAAGAAAGAAAAAATGATGAATAGCTTATATTATATAAATAGAAAAAAAGAAAAAAAAAAGACCAACCCAACAAAAACAAACAAGTAAGTGCTTGCCTGTCTTTGTATGTATTTAAGTGTGGCATCAAGGGGACGTTAGGCGCAGGAAGACTTTCTTTCCGGGCAGTCAAAATAGCTTGCTCTTGCCTGGGAGGAACGTTATACGACTTAAAAGACAGATGCCGCTGCAATGGTTTTGAAACGATGATTATTGTCTTGAAGTGAAGCACGCTTTCGGTTGAGTTTTTGAAGCCCTGTCTTCTTTTCGACTAAGGCTATTGCCATCTTAGTAGTCTGACCTGGACCTACCTTGCGCCCTTCACCACGCCAAGATGCACTTTATTGCTGTAGCGCACCTGAATGAATTATGACCCTGCCACTTAAAAAGTGTACCTCACTCCGCTCGCCTCACTTCTTACCGGCGGCTTTATTAATAATAAGTAAGATATTGTTGTTCTTTCTAAGTGAATATTCTAACGTGTAGCTCTGTCGACCGCCGAAAACTAGAATATGTTAGTTAGAGAGTGGTCTCTCGTCCCGTCTATACCTACCGACCTGTTTAGGTTTCGGATAAAGGTACCTTTTTTGTTGAAGGTCGTGGGGGAGTATTGCATGGGTGACTTCCGCGCCGTAGCGCCTTCGGATATTGTTGGCTCTAGGCATTTGCTATTATACCCCTTCTTCTTACCCTGCCCCTCACTCAAAAGCAGCGGAAGAACACAAATGGGCTAAATTAAGAGGAGGGTGGTAGTAGGTCTTTCTTACTCGTAAGCCCAAGCAAGCAGCCAATCCAGTAAGTAAGTGGAGCCTAGTCATGTAGAGCCCATTGATCGAACTTTGACAACTCTACCCACTTCTGATTCCGGGTAACCCCATAGTACATTTGTAGACAAATAGACGACATCATTGTAAACATCAATTCCAGGAACTAGAACTGGTACTGGAAGTGGCTCAGGAACTATTTCAGGTTATTGCTCTGTCATAATTGTTTTCGGTCACTCCAAAGCTTCCATGGCAGAATCTGTACCCCCCTCTACCGAACCACGGATGACCGTACGTGTCTGAAGAATTGTGCATATCCTATCCCATAGATCCATTATTTCTCTGCCGCTTAGAACCCCCTTCAATTCCATTAATACAGAGTAGATGACCAAAGCCATTACAATGAATTAGTCCATGCAAAAGATGGGTTTGAAGATCAAAAACAGCATCATCCATTGGCTTATTCCACCCATCATCCATTGGAATTATCATATGATACTTTCGTTTCGAAACAAAAAGGTTACTCCAACCTACATCAACAAATTCAGAACAAACTCTACTCTACTCAGAAACCGCAATTCTCAAAATCTCAAAAAACCCAATTGAAATTTTATTTTAAACCAATAATCAAATTGAAATCAGAATGGAGCCTCACCAGTGCAACGGCATTGATCACAGAAGGGTCGCAGAGAATTCTGGACGCTCTCTTCAATAGTATAAAGAGGAACCACAATGCTTCTGTTCTCGTGTACAAGCAAGGTGCAGCACCATGTGGGCATGCCGTTGACGTTGTATTCTTCAATCTCGGAGGATTCTTGAAGGAAGATCCTTATGTTGTCGCGAAACGGACCCGAGGGGTTGATCGGACAACCTGGGTCGGCAAACGTGTGGAACCCGAATAGCTTCGGCCTTCGCTTCCGCTTCCTGCAAGCTTCAATATTGGGATTGACATGGTAGTATTAGCTTCTTCCTTCTTCTGCAAGATTTGGCTTCTTTTTTCTTCTTTTACAGAGGGAGAGAGATAGGATTGAACTTAATTTGTTGCAGAGTTTTAATGTTTGTTACAGCTTCTGGTTTTATCCTTATATTTACCACCCGCTCATATATCGTTAAAAATGCAGGAGATCGAGTCGATAGAATGGCATTGCAATTGCATTTCAAAGCATAGTATATCGTGTTGTTTATCCATCACGGAAGTGGCGTCAAGATCTGATCTCAGCTCGAGATCCCATTTAAGGTAGGAATATAATAAGCGTAGAGGAGAATTGGGTGTCCTGAACCTTTTCTGTCTGTACCGTGCCAGTTCTGCCGCTCATGGATAAACTGCACTTTTTTATATTTGGTAAACAAATTCTAGCTCTCTCTACTGCTCCTGGAATTGGGCAGAGAAAAGCTGTGTAGGCTATGTATAGTCGTCAGACAGTTTCTGTTAATGAGGAATGGAGGGCTGTCAGTAAATAGAAGCTCTTCCTTGAAGTATTTTATGAAGGACTAATTGTAGTATAGGATGAACTGAATATTAGGCAGACAGTGAATAGATTAACTCAACTATAAGTATTAGAGAAAGAAGAAAGAAAATTTTAGTCAGGATCTAATTAATTAGTAGGTAATTCAGAGCTGAGTTAACCATAGCCTTTGATCAATAGGTAAGAGGAGGAGAAAAAGAAGAGAAGGGCTTTCTTTGTGAAAGAAATCTCTTAATGGCTTGCGCCAAACAAGCAAGGGTGGTCGTAGATCCGCTTTCATGCTTTGAACGTCCCTGAATAGGCGCACGAACTGATCGGTGATGGTAAGAAGACCCCCAGGAGCGATGGTAATGGTCCATGGTTCCGTAAATTCCACTCGATCCTTCCCAAGATGATCAATAATGAGGGTTTCGACCCCGAATAGATACATCTACGCCCAGCCTCGGGAAAGCCCTTCTTAGGCCTTATTCAACGCTTGAATGCGCAAGACCTCAAGGCGGGGCGGATAACCTTCTAACTGAGGCCAGGAGGTATTCGATTTATCGGATTTCGAGCTAGCTCCCAATCATGCCTTCCCAGATAAAGATTCATTCTGTCTTGTTCTGGTCCGGAAGAAGAAGCTTGGATCAGCAGAACTGGCATCTGTCCGCCGGATCGATAGCAGTGTGAGGGTGGTCGTAGATCAGAGCTCAGAAGATGATCGCCCGGAAAGTTTCTTTCGTCAAATTCACCCCTCCCACGCCCAATCTTTACATTAGTGGACAGACACCGCCCAATCCTAGAACAGGAACGAATCTTTCAATTGCAGTCGACCACAAGATAAAGAAACCGATTGAAGCAAGCATTAGTAGTATCCCTTCCTTCGTTGTGGATCCCCCTCCCTTTCTTATTTAGAATATCTCTTTGGCTACCAACTCAAAGAGTAAAGCGGCGGTAAGATATGGAGGTTTTTATCCCTCTTAGAGCTTTGAACTGACCGGCCTATGATCATTTAGGGGGATTTTATCTATATAGCTGGTGCGCTTGTTTGCGTCCAATCCGGAGGTGATGACCGCCGGAAGGAAGGAGCTAGAAGCGAAAAAAAAGTATACACTGGAGGTTTGGAACCCAGAGAAAAATCCGAAATAACATCTGAATCTTGAAAAGCTCCGGATATTCAGTTGTTCAATCTGCGGGTGCTTTGAAAAGCTTTATTCCCGTGTAGACATGATTTGACGAAAGGATCGATATTCGGAAGAAAGGGAATAAAAAGAATCCACAGAGTCGACTGATGCATCTATACTATTGAGTTGAGAGAAAGAGAAGATGGGACTAGTTTGCTACTCCTACTAATAAGAACCTAACAGAAGATCCATCCGGATCTACTACTGGATATACTTCCCGATCAACTGCTATTGGTGCTTGCTCTGGTATAGCCTCGTATACGGATCTGGATCACGATCTCGATATGGAAGGTATGCTGCTGGTTTTCAATCCTTTGCTTCAGGTGGATCAACTTTCTTTGCTACCTTTATAACTGGTGGTTATCCCGAGTGAATTCGGTAAAATAGCGATTTATATCCCTTTTTTTTCCCTTAAAGCTTCTTCCTCCGCCGGGTGGATCGACAAGATCAATGGCTGGCTACTGGTCTTGTTTGTTAAGTGAAGCCGCTGCTGGATCAACGCTAAGGGATGCTGGAACAGGCAAGGATGCTAGCACTAGTCTCGCTGCTGGTGATGGGTCTTTAACGGAAGCAACTATTTTATGTTGTTCCGCCTCAACCGAATCAACAGGATCTACTGTTGAGGGTGGCTTTGTGGGATCTCCCCCAAGGAAGGAGAATCCATCTATCTTAGGTGTAGGACTAACCATGACTTCCTTACTGTGCTGGAAGCTCTCTAAAGTGGCTATCTATCTTAAATGGATGGGTTTGATAGGTCTTAACTCTTCCCTGAGGGGCTCTCTTAATCCTTTCAACGAGAGTTTGTATATCTTCATATGGGCGGCTGCTTTTTGTCCTTTAAGCTGAGGATAGTTCTTCCCTTCTGCGATTCCTTGCTAAGGTTAGGACTAGCTTCCTTCCATAGGGTTATCCTCCTTCTTTTCTACCCCACGAGCGTGTAAGGGTGAATTCCTATATTGTTAGGATCTTACTATCTTGTGTTCTAATTATTTGTATCCCAAGATTGTCCGCTCTTGCTCTTATTCTTCCTTCCTTTACTTTGAGTGTAATAAGGACTCCCAGCTTCCTTTCTTTCTTTTGCCCTTTCTTTTCTAAGAGCTAACTACAAGGGGTACACTAACAACACGCTTGGATCCAATTACTCCCTTCGATCGGACAACTAGCGCATCCTTCTTTCCAGGGTAACTCGCAACCGCAGCTAACTTGCTATCGGCTTCTTCAAATTAGGATTAGACCCCTACAGAGCACATTATCCTTTATTCCCAGGCTAAGATAAGACTCTATCGCTAACTACAGGGCTTGGGCCCGCTCAAAGGTATACAGCTACTTGTGGTATCTCCCTTACTGAACTAAGAGATAGCCTTAACTAAGGGGCCCCAACAACTAACAAAGACGGATCTATTCCCTTAACTGGGACACTTCCTACTAGAAGAAGTATGGTTGATCCTTTAAGAGGTATGGTTTGTAGGTTTACAGAGGGATAAAAGCTCTTACTTTGGGGTTTCCCTTACGAAAGCACTCTAGTAATTCTTGTTCGAGCTAATAGGTGATAGGTGTCACCGTTCTCCCTTCGATCCGATCCTTTCTGTGACCCATGGTCTGGAAATGAACTTATTGTCTCTTCGTCTCTTGCCTTTGAATCGGATATTCCGATGAAAGCTGATTCTCTTTCCGTCCCTCGTCATCGAGAGGAAGAGTCGCTATCTATCTATCCATATACGTATCAACAAATGTGGTTCCAGGGATCGGTCGATTGCCCCTCACCAGCAGCTAGAGGAGGAGAAACGAATGATGTCCCGGCCTGGGCTGGGCACCTATCAGCCAACTATTCCCTCTCTTCCGCTCAGAGACCTTGAAGTGGAGCGTAGATTCGACCTTCTGTTCCTCTCATCGCCCTTCCCTGTCGGATCGACTAGATGGGTCGACCCCAGAGAAGGGTTGATAGGAGAAGTCCTCCCCTAAGTTTGGTTTGTGGGTGGTAGTCTTACTGGATTGGTACCTCATTGAGCTGCGGTAAGTTAAGGTTTGCCTCTCCACGGTTTGCCCTGTAGTTATGGCCCCAAAAGCGCTGCTAGCTAGTCAAAGTGAATTAGGGCGCTTTCTGAGTTTTATTTACACCTGGAATCTACTGGCCCATATCGATAGAAAGCAAGGGGTAAGGGTAGGCGTTGTTTAGCTCAAAAGGGCTCAAGATAAGCGCGATATACGCGCCTTTGACGCAATCAAATCAATAAGGGCTCGGCTTTCGGGAAAGGATGGTAAGGAGTATTCTGTTCTGCCTTTTTTAGGAACGAATCTGTTACTGTCCTCGAACATTTATGCGACATAAAAATTCAGTCTTTTCTTGTTTCACTCGGTTTATGGCTTTTGTGGAAAATCCATTTGGTATGACACTCAAGATCTTTCAGAGTGATGGTGGTCGGGAATCTGATAACTCTAGTTTTCGCAGTCTTTGTGATGAAAAGGGGATTCACCATCGTTTTTCTTGTCCAAAGACACCACAGCAGAATGGTTTGGTTGAACGTAAACACCGCCATATTTCTGAGAGGGGCCGTACGTTAATGATTGCATCCTCTGTACCTCTTGATTTTTGGGCAGAAGCTATTTGCACTTCTGTGTTTTTGATAAACCGGTTGCCTACGCCTACTATGGGATGGCATTCTCCTTTTGAAGTGAAGCTCTTTTTGGTCGTATACCAGATTACAAGGCCCTACGACCATTCGGGTGTGCGTGCTATCCCCACTTAGCACCCTATACCGCTCACAAGCTGGAACCTCGTTCTCGCCAATGTGTATTTTTGGGTTATTGCCCCAACCATAAAGGGTCTCGCTGTTTCGATCCCTCTTCAGGCCGTGTTTTCATCTCCAGGCATGTGATCTTTGATGAATTATCATTTCCGTTTGCTATTATCCAGTCTCCAGGTTCTACTAATGGCACTTCTTATGATGATATGGTTTTCATCCCTGTGGTGCGTACTGAGGAGCGTGTCACCCCTGTGACTCCTCCGCCGGCAGCTCCTACTATGGCAGTTTTATCACCACTTCCTTCTAGTTTCCCTGCTCCAGTTGAGATTACTCATGCCACTAATGCAACGACTTCGGCTGCTTCTAGCATTGCCGGTGATTCGATTACTATTCCTGCTATTGCTGTTGAAACAGCCCCTGACGGAATGGAATTCCATAAATCTGTTAATCCTTCTTTGAATCCCAGTTGTCTTAGTATCCGTCGTCGTCTGGGGTTTGTAACATGACCAAAGTATAAACAAGTCTTGTTCTTGTAATTCCCCCCGGGGCTTTAAGGAAAACATTTTCTCTGTTTAAGGCCCTTCTCCCTCTTAGTCATGTGCTCGTGTGTTCTTGTTATCAAGGATTGGCATCACCAGGTTGAGTCTCTCTCTTTGGCCATCTCCTCATCTGAGGCTGCTGCTTATTCTTAATATCCCATCGAGCAAAATCAATGGGTGCATAGGAAAGCAATACCCCGGTTGCAAAGAGAGGTTGCTACTGAGCGCTGCCCTGGGAACAGGATTGGGAAAGGAATTACGAGATTCCTGACTAAAAGCAGGTTGGAGAATGATTCTCGATCAGATCAGAGAAGTACCGTTGACGTTGACACATCGGTATAGCTGTCCCGGGATTTTGAATTCAAATCGTTGGTTGTCTACTAAAGGCATTCTTGCAAAAGAGCAAGAAGCTCTGTTCAATCAATCTCATAGGGGCAAGAAGAACTATCGATAATAGCGCCTTTCTTTTAGGCATAGAAGTCACACTGGAATGATACCTTCCGGGTTAAGCGATTGAAGTATTGAAGTATCTTTCTTTTATGTATTGAAGTATGAGTTAAGCGCGATTGAAGTATTCATTACTTCCTTCTCTCCTGTAGTAGCACTCTATTCTACTAGTACTGATTAGTAAAAAACTCGCTTCAAGCTCAGTTAGTCAAGGAATCCGGAGATAGGTTCACCTGTTAGAAGTTTCGATCTATGGGCTTTCTTTATTTAGTAACGAGCTTTGTTAAAGAGATTAGAGAGGGGCTGGAAGAACGAAGGATAAAAGGTTTTCTTTGAAAGCTATGGAGTGAATTCTGAATTCAAGAGGAAAGGATTAGTTGTTTACTTTTATAGAAGTTAAGGCAAGAAGTCAATCGCTTTCAGTATCTCTTGCTTCTTTGGTTAGTTCAGTACGAGTGGCAGGCGCAAACTGGCACAGGCAATATAGATTTTATAATAAATAGGCGTTTAAAGTAATAAAGTCAAGCTTTTGCCAGAGGATGAGTCTTTCAAGTATCGGTAGCATTCCCTTTAGCAAGTTAGTTCCTTGCCTTCGGAAAGTCAAAGACTGTCTTTTCCTTCTTTCCCATCGGGATGTCAATCAAATTCCTTCTATCCTTGCTCCTTGCTCTTACAGAATCCGCTGCACTATTGGGCTAACTTGAATCTGGGTAAGAAGACTAGTTTTCCGTACCGACAAAAGCATACTATGAAAAATATTACCGCGTAGTAGGAAGATATGGTGCTATCCTATATATAAGAAAAAGGCTGATAAAATCATGCTTCCTTGTAGGAGAGGAGTTCTCTTTGGACAGCTTTCAAAGGATAGAAAGGAGAATAGTCCCGCTTCCTTGCCTTTAGTAAGAGGAAGTTTGTTTTAACTCTTATTCAACCACTTTTTTCGAGATGGGAATGAATTGAAAAACGAATTAAGCCACTACGCGCTAAGAAGGAAAGGACGACAGAAAATAGGATAAATATAGAAGAAAGACTCTCCTGCTTGAACTGATAGCTATTTCAAGCTTGAGAATAGATAGTCTTAGCTTTGTTCACTCAGAGTTCTTTGTGAAAAAACAGAATACCACCTTGACCAGAGAAGAAACAAAAGAAACTGAGGAAGACAATCAGTACTTTAGCTCCCAACTCTTAGAAAGTAAACTAACAAAATAATAGGTTATCTTCCTACATCAAAGAAAGGAGCAACTTGCCAGACTCGAACTGACACATAGAAAATCCGATCTAGATTTACATTACTTCCGAAGTAGTTGCTTTGGTTACGCAGTTCGGTTAACCCTACATCTGCGGGCTGGGACTTCCAGCCTACCCGCTTTCCTTTCGGTCAGCTGCCCCTCAACCGCGTTAGGGGTCTTCCTCATCTAAGGCCACTGTTCCATGCAAGTACTGTACATTGTCGCCCTATGTGCATTCTACTACTAGCAGCTTTCCATGTCCCTATACCTCAGGACATATCAAATATCTGGTCTTTTGTGTTTTTCCAGAAGGTTCCAAACCCGGGGATAGATTGAGGTTCTATCGGCCTCTTCGTAACTTGGCCAGGGGCTCTTCCACAAATCTTGTATAATTCTTTCAACTTCTTCCCTTGTTACATCGGAGGAAGAGAGTCTCAAAGCATCCAAGATTTCTTCTTCGGGAATCTGTCCAATTTTCCCTTGTGGATCAATTTCTGATAATCTCTGGTTGAAGACCCTAATAACCTCCTTTTTCCAAAGGCTCCGCAGTCCCTCCGAGAGAAATTCCAAGCTCTCCTTCTCTTCGGTGTTAGGAGAACTATCAATGGATTTGTTCTCGGGTGTTGAGGAGGAAGGATGCAGCGAGCGAGCCTGTTAAGCTGCGATTGAGCCTAAGTCTTTTCCAAAAATTTCACTTTATTGATAAGTTCCCATAATAATACCTTTCTCATCGATAATTTACAACAACTGAAACTTCAACTGATGCCCACGCCAAACGAGATAACTCAGTTGGCTTAGGATTCGTAATGATCTGGAACATCGGTTCCAGTCTTCTTTCCCGACCCGATTCCTTCCTTGGCTGTCATTTGCATATAACTAGCTAATGCTGCTGGGAATGCCCTTGGCGGATTTTATCTTCTCTTGGTGGAGTAACTTGCTTACAGTGCTTTAGGGCTCTCTCCACACAGGGCGTCAGTCGTGAATCCTATATATGCCTATCTAATGATATGGAAGGGGATTGTCAAGTGGAAAAAGACCATTCGATTCGCCTTGACCGGATCACATAGCGTTAGCGGAGCGGTAAACTTCGCCGCAGGAGCAGTCTTTTACTTTACTACGGATAAACCGCGTTCACGAAGGCGAGCGCTTTCAATGCCTTATTGCCCTAGTGTGCTTCTTGAAGCCCGATGCGCGCGCTATAGGGCTCGCTGAGTGGCCTTTCTCCGCTTTCTATCGAGTGACGAGCCTACGCTTCTCAGGAATGCACCCTTTAGGCTAGTTCCTGATTCAGTCAATTCAAACAAGCTAAGAGCACAGCAGACAACGCGAACAAGCAGGCATGCAGCTGCGCGAGACTAGTGCTTCTATCAAGTGTGAAGCAAATCGGTTCACTCCACAGGAAGAAGTCCGAAGGGGGAAGCGGGTCGGATGGCAAGCCCCCCTCTCTTTCGAGCGAATTGCAGAGCAGGCCCTTCCCGGATTTGCACGATAGTCAGCTATGCTAGCCTACGATGAACGACAGAGTGGTATGGATATTCCGCTAGAGCCTGGGCGTAAAGTGCGTTTGAGTAGCAGGTTGGTGGGCTTTGATTCCCCTCTTCTCGGAGAGCGAGAAAGGCACGGCTGGTTTCGTAGATGGAGTACATGGGCCCAGGAAAGGAAGGACCCCTGGCGAGAAGACGACTCGCGGCTTGCATGTACAAGATCGTAGTGAAATCGCAGCTTCACCGCCGTTCGCGCTAATCCCGAGCAGCGTGTCAGCCGAGAGGGAACTCGGTAAAGAAATTCGACTCTCGGTTTGGCCTTTGTTCGCTCTATCACATCACTTTGTGGTGTGGTATTGTGCTGACAAGGTATACCCAGGAAAGAAGTTTAGTAAATACGCACTTCTCGATAACGATATCGTCATCGGAGACGCCGCGGTTGCGGACGTTTATAAGGATTTAATTAATCATTTGGGGGTGATCTCGCTAGCCGTAACCAGCCAATTTGGGGGTGATCAAAACCGAAGTCTTTGCTCTCTGATAGAGGCGGTTTTGAGTTCGCGAAGAAATTCCGAATTCACAGTCGTGAGCTATCCCCGATTAGTGTCAAAATGATACGATCGGCGAGGAAGGCGATTGCATGGATGCCGGTGTTTCGAAATCTTGGACTGACGTCTTTGCAGCTCTCTATGAGAGTTCGTGAAGCTGGTTTTCGTAGATATTCTGCAAAACCAGAGCACGTGAGTCCTCATTATAATAGACACAGGTATCGCCACATCCTTGTGGCGTTCTCTCCCGGTGGTATCCTCAGGTGCACTTAAATTCTTATGTGCCAGTCACCTTTTCCTCCTGGGTTTGGTCAACCACAGGAGACATGATTAAATCAGTCCCACCTCTTCCTCCCAAGATCCACCTATCGAACAGGATCCGGGTATCATTGCCCAACACATAGGGAGGACAATATCCCTCAGACCAAGGGCCCGCACCAATGTCGTAACACTTCCAGACAAGACCATACTTTTTGTATTCTTCATCAAAAAGAGATCTTTTCCAAGAAGTGGAACATAGGGGAGCCGAAAACAATTCGGCGAAACTTGGGTCCGGCTGACATGCTACGGTGTAGAACCAAGAGTTCCATTTTAACCACTGCTTGACCCAGTTATGGATCAACGTGCGTTCAAGGATCTCCCGTTCTCCATCGAACACCAACTCATCCGGGAATAACCTAAGTTCTTTCGGTTTAAGTTCCCTTCTGAGCTTCTCAACTAATAGTTGAAAAACCAACCCATCAATCCCTACCTAAAGGTAACCGAGAGGAAGGACTAGGGTTCCTCCCGGCAAAGGGAGGGGGTCTAAGGTGGATTAAGGGAGTTTAAGGAAAGAGCGTCATTGGCCCAGTAAACCAATATTCCGGCATCCGTTCTACTATAGCCCAGCCCGTTCCGGAGCAAGCATAAGTGAAAGTTTATCCATTAGAAGATCCAGCGAATAGCGATCGGGATCTAGAGTCCGCGGGCGTAGTTTCATAGTTTGTTGTTTGTTGCGGATCACCTACCACGTTAAGGCATACCTTACTTTTACTGTTCCTTATAGTTATATTGGACCCAATGATTATGTATTGGACTATACCAACATATGCAAATGATTGGCATAATCACCGGCGGGACAGAGACACGGGTTGCAGTTTAAGTTCCAGAGTCTACAGACCCAGAGCTAGGTGTTGACCGGACAAAAGCATAAGTCGTTTCAGTAGCACACTGTGGTCCGGTCAATGTGCCGACAAAGAAGCGCGATTACGCTGTTCGGGCAGGCGCGTGTTCTGACGAGAAGAGCTAGAGCTTCAACGGGTTTATATGAAGTCAGAGGCATTAGTGAAGGGGAATAAGCTTAAGCTAGTGGCCTCTTTGATTTGACTTCTGATAGACCTCGGCTTTTTTCGAGCTTGGTAACCTCTAGTTTGATCAGGAAAACCAGCTATTCGACGAAGCAACAACTATTCAACCGGAACCAGAAGGCGTGGATCATTAAACGTACCTATTCGAACGAAGCCTTGCACCCCTCCCTCGATGATAGTAGCTGGGTGGACTATTGGATACGGAACATAGAACTACCAGGCGAAGGAGAGAAACCTGGGATCGGCTCTCGTCTGCTATGATCTCCCCAGTCAAAATCTCGGATTTGTAACCGAACGAGAGTTGTTGTTGCGATTTCTAAATGAAATTCAATTTCAATGTTTCCCGCTAAGCATTAGATTCGCTTCGCTGGGGCTATGAAATGCATGCATATGAAAACCTTCCTACTTAGAACAAGTAATTGTCGTCGATCAACCCTACCTTCGAATTTTGCGTATAGCACCCCCGGTCTTGAACTGACAGGAATACAGGCTTTGGTATCCAAAGTGAAACGGATACTAGTTTGAATCATGAGTGGGGTAACCCGTCCCCTCTCTAGCCGTCTTTACATCTGCCTATGTTGTATGGTTAGGGATGAACCGCAACATGCGCTCGCTACTTGTTGCTCGAGCAACTCAAACTCCTATTGATGGATTCCACCGCGACTGCTGCTTCATCTTCTTCTCATTCCCCCGCTCCCGCCATGCTGGCTGCTGCTATCTCAGCTCGGTCAACTGGCTCTGGACCAATAGATGGGACTGAATGCTTGAACCTCTGCATCTCGAAACTTGGAGACTAGTTCTCAATGATCGATCGATAACTAACTAACTTCTGCCCGAACCCACCTATTTACGCTTCATTCCGATCCCTACGCACTCGCACTGGTTTGGAGAGCTATTGAGACGAATCCGGGCTCATGTTTGGCCCTATATAGGTTGGCGGGGGGCTACAAAATCCGCTGAAACGAAAATCCAACTAGTCCCCAGTAATCCGAATGGAGCTTCGTATGGTGCGCAAGGTGCAAAGTCTACTTTCGCATGCGGAATCTACTGAATCCACTGCTTAACCAACTGTGGCTATACGATGCGATGATAAAAACATCCGCTTGTTACTAGAAGTCATCATTAGGAATCATCAACCATCACCGGGAAGAGCCTTTCCAACAAAGGGCTATTTTCGTATGTTAGATCCGTCCTCGTACTATGGATTTACCAATCCAATGGCTCGGGGGTAGCAGAACAGAAATTGATCGATACGTGATCTTCCTTTCCTTATTGTGTGCCTTTTCGAGTCTTCTTGGTCAAGCTGACTGACTGGCGTGCTAATGAGGCTTTGGAAGAGCGAAGACTTTCTGACTGGCTAATCTTATGATTGATGGTTCCGATGGACAATAGGACTTGGAATTCCCATCAGAAGCTAAGAACGGTAAGCCGTCAGGTCAAAGTACGTATTTGAGGATTGCCTCTCCATGACAGATGGCTTCCTTCTCATTTTCCAATAACAAATTCAAATAGGCTTGACCTTCTGCTTGGGTAATTAGTGACTGCTGGACCCTCCGCATAATCATTGATTATTTACTTCTCCGTAATCGAACCTGCCATCCACACTGCCTCTTCCCCTGTTGATAACCTGGCCTTGGAACTGGCCTATGTATGGTCTCTCCACTAAGCTTTGATCTACGCGCACTAGCTTTCTCGGCGACTAATGCCCTTCCGCTGGTCTTTCGTCCATTGCCTATGGTCTCCGGTAAGTAGTCTATAGTTCACTTTCGTCTATGGCCTGCCCTGCTCTCTCTTCAACTTAGTTATTAGTACTTCGGAGTGGTGCAGACTCTCCGGCTTGGCTATTGAATGAATCTTATGCTTGTCAGGTCCACTCCTGGGTCTTCTCTTGCCTATCGTCCACTTCGGTGACTCCAACCCCGGAAACATGATCTCTTCCACTAACCTCTTCACATGAACTTCCGGAGTCCCTATCTAATAGTCACCCCCCTCTCTTACTGACTAAGGCTAAGGTGGTGTCAACCAAAGGCGCAAGAAGTTCTCACATAAATAGACGTTTGAATATTCGCTCAGTACTTGAACCTTCGATCACTCGGATTCGTCGTTTACCTTCTCAAACCGACGAAGCCTACTCGAACTTCGTATTCCCTGCCACCATACCTGAATGAAGGAAACTAATAGCTATAAAAACAGGCTATTCCATCTAAGGCATGACATGAACCGAGGAATCCAACCAAATAGAAATGAATAGGCATGTGGGAACAGCATTGCTTGCATTGATTCAATTGATTTGAAGCGGCGGTTATACTATACATACAGACATAGTTTTCACTAGGGGTTTTTACCGAATTGGTCACAAGCCCGTCAGAAGCAACC